CGAGATAATAGAAATAGATCGGTGAACCTTGGAAAAAGGGGTCTTTCGCTTTGATTTTACATTATCAATTATGTAAAAAAAAATAAATCAAACAAATGGAGAAAAGCCGGCTATCGGAATCGAACCGATGACCATCGCATTACAAATGCGATGCTCTAACCTCTGAGCTAAGCGGGCTCACATAACATAAATTGGACACGTATACTAATTTAGTAAACTGCGTAGATATTAACTGTTCATTCTTAGCTATTTCATAAGAAATATGATATATAGAAAAATTAAAATATAAAGAATAAGAATATAAAATTTCCAAACATATTGTATATCTGAATATTCTATTATATAACATACCTAATTAATATAGCGATATTTAATTTAGATCTATTTCTAAATATAGATGTTTATCAATAATCAATATCTTAATTAGAATTAAGCGAGTAAGATTTTTTTTACGATTCTATTTTACTTTTTTTTATTTTAATAAAAAAAAAAGCTTTTTTTACAAGTAAATAATTTAGAATTATCTTAAAATTCTAAATTAACGGAATGATTAGTTATAGCCATTTTATTAGTTGTAGTTATGGCTATTAATTAACTAATTAAATTTAAAATTAATAATACTAAAATTTTCCTTTTCATTTTTTTTTAGTTATATTATAGAAGGTCTGCCCTAAGAAAAGAATAAAAATGAAAGATAAAAGTGCAATCCAGATCATAATAAAAGATTTCTCCAGTTTCAGTCGGAAAGGTGAAAGCTAAGACGAAAAAAAAAAAAAAAAGAATCGACCCTTCAAGTATTTAAAATTGCACGATAAAAATGATAGAAATAGGGGTATATTAATAAATATATTTATATTAATAAATATATTATAGTATAATATATATGTTATGCGGTATATATTGAATTTCTGATATAGAAATGATAGAATCATTTCTGATTGGACCAAATAAGGTCCCCGATATAGATGAAAGAAAATAGACAAGAAAAAAAATAATATAAAACACTTTTCAATATAAGAACGGGTATCTAATGAATTCAACGATTCGAGCATAATATAAATGAAAGAAAAAAAGGGAGGGGTCGGCATCATAATGTGATCCTAATCACAGCACAAAACAAAAAAAGGGGATATGGCGAAATTGGTAGACGCTACGGACTTAATTGGATTGAGCCTTGGTATGGAAACCTACCAAGTGAAAACTTTCAAATTCAGAGAAACCCTGGAATTAAAAATGGGCAATCCTGAGCCAAATCCTGTTTTATGAAAACAAGCAAGGGTTTCATAAACTCATAAACCGAGAATAAAAGAGGATAGGTGCAGAGACTCAATGGAAGCTGTTCTAACAAATGGAGTTGACTGCATTGTGTTAGTAAAGGAATCCTTCCATCGAAACTTCAGAAAGTATGAAGGATAAACTTATAGACATACATATAGTACTGAAATACTATCTCAAAATGATTAATGACGACCCGAATCTGTATTTTTTTATATTTATATGAAAAATGAAAGAATTGTTGTGAATCGATTCAAAATTGAAAAAAGAATCGACTATTCATTGATCAAATCATTCACTCCATCATAGTCTGATAGATCTTTTTAAGAATTAATTAATCGGACGAGAATAAAGATAGAGTCCCATTATACATGTCAATACCGACAACAATGAAATTTATAGTAAGAGGAAAATCCGTCGACTTTAGAAATCGTGAGGGTTCAAGTCCCTCTATCCCCAAAACGACCTGGTTGACTCCCTAATTATTTACTTTATCATTTTGTTAGGGATTCAAAATTCGTTATGTTTCTCATTCATTCTCATTATACTCTTTCACAAACGTATCTGAGCGTAAATTTTTTTCTTATCACAAGCCTTGTGTATGATATATATGATACACGTACAAATGAACAGCGTTGAGAAAGGAATCCCCATTTTAAAATTTGAATAATTAACAATACATACCATTACTTGTACTGAAACTTAGAAAAAAAATTTTTAAAGATCTAAGAAATCCTATCAGGGACTGTATAATACTTTGTAATACTTTTTTCATTTTTGTAATTGACATAGATCCAAATCCTATATTAAAATAAAATTAGGATGATGCGTCGTGAATGGTCGGGATAGCTCAGCTGGTAGAGCAGAGGACTGAAAATCCTCGTGTCACCAGTTCAAATCTGGTTCCTGGCACATAAGTAATTTATATGAGTATATATTCTACAAATTAATTGATATGGGTCGACATACATATTTTATTTATTATATTGAAAAATAAATAGTATAGATATAGATCATGATACATATTTATCCATCTTAAGTGTCGGAGATATATCCCTTATATTTATCATATGTATGTAAAGTATACAAAAGAATTCCATTATTTTTTCTCTTGTTTTTTTATTTGTCCATACTGTTTCCCCTCTCGTTCAAAAAGAACGTTAATACTTCATACATATTCGAAAGGGTAAATTAGTTAGTTGAAAGACAAAAAAAAGTATAGTCT